AGGTAGAGGATTTTGGGAGTTATCAAATGATACAGAGTGCGATACAGTCAAAACAAGGTATTTTTCGAGTAAGATTAAGGAAGCAATACCTCGGATACAGGTAAACTTATCAACGGATTCTCGATCCTCTCTTTTGCCATTTTCTTGAAGTCGTTTCTATTCGTTCTAGGATAACAAGATGTTTAGAAATCCTTTATTTTTTCAACCCAATCGCTCTTTTGATTTTGGAAATTTTGTTATCAATCTACTCTTTCTTATACGCACACAGCTCCATTCTGGAATGGAGAATGCTAATATTTAGGATTCATGAAAAAATAAAGAATCCGCTTCTCGGATAAGCCCTTACCCGTATTCAGGCACTAATATATTTTTAACGATCTAATTAGATCGGGTAATCATTCAAATTAAGAATAGGAGCTCGTTGCTTTTTCGTTCCTTATAATTTCATTAAATTAATTGAAGCCAGAGGGCTCTATCCATTTATTCATTCGACCCAACTTGAAATTGAATCCATTTGACTCCCTTCCAATAAGTTAAACAAAGTTTTGTCCCGATCGGGAAAGAAGAAAAGATTCTCAGAACTCTTGGTTGCTACGACATGCTATTTTTTCCATTCATTCCCTTTTAGGATCAGTCGTGGTCTTCCAAACTTTACCGATGGTATGGATGAATTCATCGCTTCATCTAAATGTGTAAAAGATCCGAGTCGCACTTAAAAGCCGAGTACTCTACCGTTGAGTTAGCAACCCGAATAGAAGAAAAAAGTATGTAGATATAATCAGAATGAAAAAAATGATTCGACGAGCGAATCAAAGCATAAAAACCCATTTTCGAATCGATTAAGAACAGAAAACGTAATAACTCATATGAAAATACAAGAAATTTTCCGATAAAAGAAAAACCAGAAATAATGATAGATCCTTCCTTATGTCATTGTTCTTCACGTTTTCAAGCAAAAATGCGTCTATCAAAGCGCATCCAACGAACTCCTTATTTTGACTAAAGTAAGGCAAAAACCAAACCAATAGGACGGAAATAAAGAGATCCCGTTATAAAAAAAGAGATCCCTTTATCACGCTGCATTATATTTCGTCAATGCATTGTTGTCAATAGAAAGGTTAAGAAAAAGATATAATGAAAAAAGATAAGAAATTCGGGTGAAAAATATTCCAAAAAATAAGGACTTGAGTTAGATTGGCACTCCATAGATACAAAAAGTTTAGCTAGGGGAAGAAAAAATAAGAAGTCGAAAAAAATCTCGAATTTAGTCAATCAATAAATAAACAAAATAGAGAAAAGTTTTAGAAAGGGGTATATGCTACCCCCTTATTTCCTTAAATTAATTCAATTTTATTTGATTGGGGCAAAGTTCGTTAAAAACCTCCGACTGCTTTAAAATGTCCCAAACAGTTTCTGTAGGCTGAGCACCCCTTTCAAGAAAATATAGAATAGCAGGAACGTTTAAATACGTTTGATTCTTTATCGGATCATAAAAACCCACTTTCCGAAGATCTCTTCCTTCTCTTCGGGAGCGAACATCAATTGCAACGATTCGATAAGTCGCACGTTGCTTTCTCCCACAGCGTTTTAAACGAAGTTTAACCATAACATTCCTCTAATTTGGAACCCCTTATGGAACTGATTCAATTATAGAATCATGACTAGTCATTGGTTCAGTCGGTACATAGACATAATAATGTCTGTTTTTCCGAATAAATCTTCGACTGGAAGATTTATTCTATGAACCATAGGATTGATTCATTTATTGATTCATTTAGAGAATCATTTTATCAATCCTCGGGACTTAGCCTTTGCAACTGCAGTAACGCTCCGTGCCAAAATCCAAGGTTCCAAGCATTGAGCTTGGTTTTTGGTTTTTGTGCGGCCTCCTTTAGGAGGGATTTTATGGTCCCTTGGAAGGCCTCCAGCGCCTTACGAGTTTTTGAAAGGCGCTCGATTTTTTGATTGAGCCACCTTTCGCCTGCCCCACTTCCCGATTGGAAGGCTTCCAAAAAAATCTTACAAGTCTCGCAATGACCCTTATTGTACGAGTGCTTGTACCCATGGTATTTTTTGCCGTGAGGGCACGTGAGCGCCGGTTCGTGCTTTTTCCGAGCAGAAAGAAATTTTCGCCCAGTTTCGTCTGTTTGTGGAAAAAGACTTTCCTTTTCCAACTCGGGAAACCTTTTCCCATTTATCCCGTCCCCTTTTTTACCCTTTTTCTTGTTAGGGTTATAGTCCAAACTATTATAGTTATTATAGTTTGGACTATGATAGCAATCTTTCGGACGATTTGCCGAAAGATAGGTACTACAGTAGTAACAAGGGCACTTAGGCCCCACGTCTTTGTTCCCAAATGAATTCATAACCCTCCTCCTGGTTAAAAAAAAAATAAATACCTCAAAAATAAATAAAGAATGAATAGAAAATATCCATTATCTCAATGAAATATTGGGACGATTTACCCAAATTGCGGAAAGAATTACTTATCGACGTCGAA